GCTCTTCGCACCGCAATGCCTATTGTGTCAGCTTGTCCTTTCATAAGTGGAGACAGAATAAATCGACCATAATAAAGGTGTTTACTGTCTGTTCTTGATTCAACACACTTCCACTCTAGTGTCCGAGTAGATACTGTTACTTTCTCTCGAACCATAGTAATAATATTTTTATTGATTAAATTATTTATTTCTCTTGTTTCTCTTAAAAATTATTTATTGTTTATTTCTACACACGTCTTTTTTTAGGAGGTCTACAGCCATTATGTGGCATAGGGGTTACATCCCGCACAAAAGTTAATAGTATACCACTTCTACGAATAGCTCGTAATGCGGCGTCTCTTCCGAGACCGGGGCCTTTTATCATGACTTCTGCTCGTTGCATACCTTGATCTACTACTGTACGAATAGCGCTTGCTGCTGCGGTTTGAGCGGCAAAGGGTGTCCCTCTTCTCGTGCCCTTGAATCCACAAGTACCGGCCGAGGACCAGGAAACCACCCGACCTCGTACATCTGTAACTGTGACAATGGTATTATTGAAACTTGCTTGAACATGAATAACTCCCTTTGGTATTTTACGTGCACTTTTACGTGCACCAATACGTACATTTCTACGTCTCGGTATAGCTTTTGCCATATTGTATCATCTCATAAATATGAGTTAGAAATATATGGATATATCCATTTCATGTCAAAACAAATTTTTTTTTTTTTGTACGCTGAGCCCCTTTAGTGAGTCTTATTATCCCCTTATCCTTGTCTTTGTTTATGTCTCGGGTTGGAACAAATTATTCTAATGCGCCCCCGTCTACGGATTAGTCGACATTTTTCACAAATTTTACGAACGGAAGCTCTTATTTTCATATTTTTCATTCCTTATCTTAATTATGAATCTACTTCTTGGTAGAAAATAAGTTTCTTGAAATTTTTAATCTCGAATCATATTGAATAAAAGAAAAAAAGAACCTAATCTTTCGAATCCTTGTTTCGGAGTCGATAAATTATACGTCCCCTGGTTGAATCATAACGACTTACTTCAATTTTGACTTTATCTCCGGGCAATATCCGTATAAAACTACGCCGGATCTTTCCCGAAACATAACCTAGAATCAGATCCTCATTATCTAACCGAACCCGGAACATGCCATTGGGAAGCGATTCAGTAATTAAACCTTCATGAATCCATTTTTGTTCTTTCATTCCAGGTAAAGCCCCCTTGAGGTATCAACTAATGGAGGAGAAACGATATTAGACAACTGAACCCCTTTCTTTTTTTTTTACAAATAGGAAGAGGTTTCGGATTTCATTTGGATATTTAATGTATTACCATATATAGCATAAAATTTCTCCGCCGATTCCTTCTAGTCGAGCCTCCCGATCTGTCATTATACCCCGAGAGGTAGAAAGAATTACAACCCCCATTCCACCTAAAATTCTAGGAATTCGCTGAGAGTTAGAATAGATTCGTAGACCGGGTCGGCTGATCCGTTTTAAATTTAACAAATTTCTAGAGGGTCTTTTCCTATTCCTGCTGTGTCGCAGGGTTAAAACCAAAAAATTTTTGTTTTTTTCTCGATGTTTTCTGACGTTTTCGATAAAACCTTCTTGGAAAAGTATTTTAACAATATTTTCGGTACTATTAGTAGATGCTACGCGAACAACTCTTTTTCTATCCATATCAGCATTTCGTATAGAAGTTATTATCTCAGCAATAGTGTCTCTACCCATGATGAACTAAAACTTTTGGTATCCCAAAATTGGATATAATTAACATGTTTTTCTTTTTTTTTTTTTCTGAATAGAAAATTTTCAAGGTATATGCGTGAAACACAAGCTACGAATTAATCTAGTTCTTAATCTATTTCCCCTCAAATATCCCCAAAAATCAGATCTTTTTTTTTATAATACTTCGGGAGCTAATGAAACTATTTTAGTAAAATTTAATTGTCTCAATTCGCGGGGAATTGCCCCAAAAATGCGAGTTCCTTTTGGATTTCCTTCTTGATCAATCACAACTGCAGCATTGTCATCATATCGTATTATCATACCGCTTTCACGTTTAAGTTCTTTACAGGTACGAACGATTACAGCTCTGACTACTTCTGATTTTTCTAGGGGCATGTTTGGTACTGCTTCTTTGATCACAGCAACAATAACGTCACCAACATGAGCATATCGTCGATTACTAGCTCCTATGATTCGAATACACATCAATTTTCGAGCTCCGCTGTTATCCGCTACATTTAAATGGGTCTGAGGTTGAATCATATAAATTTTTGAGTCTATTCTTCCAATGCAAAGGATGAAGAAAATAAAAGAAATATTGTTTGTCTAAGTCTAAAAAAACGGGCGATTTTGTTTCATCCCCAAGACTCATTTCTGTCGGTTCTACATTTTTATTTTGAAATAATAAATTGAGTTCGTATAGGCATTTTAGATGCTGCTATTAAAATAGCCCTTTTAGCTATATTTTCGGTTACTCCACTTATTTCATATAGTATTCGCCCTGGTTTAACAACAGCTACCCAATATTCAGGAGATCCTTTCCCCGAACCCATACGTGTTTCAGCAGGTCTTATTGTAACTGGCTTGTCTGGAAAGACACGGACCCATATTTTTCCACCGCGGCGTGCATTTCGTGTCATTGCTCGGCGACCCGCTTCGATTTGCCTTGATGTGATCCAAGCGGGTTCAAGTGCCTGAAGAGCATATTTACCGAAACAAATATGATTACCTCGATAAGATATTCCCTTCATTCTTCCTCTATGTTGTTTACGGAATCTAGTTCTTTTGGGGTTATAGTTGATGGTTGTTTCGGAATTCCATCTCTACTACAGAGCTGGACGTGAGAGTTTCTTCTCATCCAGCTCCTCGCGAATAAAAGGATTAAAAATGGAATTTCAATTAATTTGAATAACTATTAGAACATTTTTATAAAAAAATGTTCTTTTTTTTTTCTAACGTCCTAATAACTCTTTATTGTCTTTTGTCCTTTATCCGAGTTTACAAATAAAAAAAAATTTCGCGGGCGAATATTTACTCTTGCAATTTCTATTTTAGTTCTAGCACTTGTTGTTCGTCACTTTTCCGAATAGATGAGTTGATTTCTGGTTCATTTCGCCATCCTAAACTAGTGAATCATTAAGATTCATTTGTTTAAAAAATCTTTTGGATTCACAGGTTCCTTCGTTTCCACCACTTCGTACTAAATGATTAGGTCAGAATTCTACAACGGAGCTCATCATCCTATTTATTCTTGAGTCAACCTTCTTAGTCTTTATTAACTCGAAGCTCTTGAGTTTTTTCTTCTCTTCTATAAGAAATTCATAGAATATTGAATATTTCATTATGTATGAATGAATTAGTGTTGATGCTTTATTACACTGTCTTTTATGAGATGACCCATAGACCTTCCATATTGGAATTCTATATCATTGATATTCTTTTTCTCTCTTTCTCTCACCCTTCCATTTATCCATATCTTTCTTCTATAATTTTGCTTTTAAAAAATTTAAAGTTTAATTGTTTCAGTTGCTACAAAGATATGACTGATTTAACATATCTTGACTGGTTCTTTAGATCCAGATAATATGAAGTGATGAATTGGTTTTCATACTATTAGGCCGGTCTTTTGTAACCCCAACCCTAAAAAAAAAACCAACGAGTCACACACTAAGCATAGCAATTATAAAAAAAAAAAGTCAATTGAATTTTTATTCAACCCTGTAGAACTAAGAATTTGTTTGTTTGGTAGGAAAAATAATGAACGAGCTTCCCTCTTTTCCTTCTATCCATTGATAGAAGGAAAAAACAATAAAAGTTTTCTTATTCTTCTTCCTTGTCTATAAAAATCCAAATTTTAATGCCCAAGACCCCATATATAGTCCGAACTGTATAGGAACAATAATCTATTTTAGCTCGAATCGTTTGTAGAGGAACCCTGCCCTCTCTGATCCATTCAACACGGGCAATTTCTTTTCCGTCGATGCGCCCTGCAATTTGCACTTGAATTCCTTTTGTATCTGCTTGTTCAGTTAATTCAATAGCCTTTTTCATTGCTTTTCGAAATGAAACTCTATTTTTTAATTGTCCGGCTATAAATTCTGCAAGAATATTAGGGTTTCCATAAGGTTTTGCAATTCTTGTGATAGCAATGTTAAGTTTTCGGTTTACATAATGAAATTTTTTTTGTAGATTCATCTGCAATTCTTCGACCCCTCGGGGTCTACTTTCTATTAATAACCTTGGGAATCCCATAAAGATTATGACCTGGATTAAATCGATTCTTTTTTGAATCTTTATGTGCGCAATTCCCTCGGCGCCAGAGGATATTCTCATATTCTTTTGAATATAATTTTTAATAAAGTCTCTTATTTTTTGATCTTCTTGTAGGTCCTGAGAATAATTTTTTGGTTTTGCAAACCAAAGGGAATAATGACTTTGGGTTATACCAAGTCGGAAACCAAGTGGATTTATTTTTTGTCCCATACTACCTCACTATTATATACATCACGATTTGCCATAGTTGTCTTTTTCCATCTAGGGTTTTTTAACGAATAGAAAGATATATCTTCATATTCATCTAAAGAGATATCTTTGACTACAATCGTTATATGGCAGGTTGATTTTTTTATCGCATAACTACGTCCTCGAGCTTGAGGTTTGAATTTCTTTACGGTAGTACCCTCGTTAACTTCAGCTTTAATAATTACTAAATTGGCTTCGACAGAGCCCATGGTGTAACTAGCATTTGCTGCTGCAGAATAAACTAACTTGAAAATGGGATAACATGCTTTATAGGGTATAAGTTCTAGTATCATAAGGGTTTCCTCGTAGGAACGTCCACGAATTTGATCAATTACTCTTCTTGCTTTGTCAGCAGATATAGATATATGTCGGCCTAAAGCGCATACTTCTGTTTTTTTCTTCCTTAGCAGCATAAGGGTTCTCTCCTACTAAATGAATCATAAGTATCTATCTATATGATATGTTTTTTAAGATAA